TTACTCCGGAGAAAAAATTCCTGTAAAAAGATTAAAAATCTTTCACCTTATAACTCGGTCACCGAAATAAAAAAATAAAATAAATGTAACTCCGCTATAAAAAAGAAATATGATAGAAAGAACCAAAGAATACTTTTTTTGATGAGATTCCAAAATAAACTTTAAATAGTAAGAATAAAAAAATTTTAAATAGAAAAAAAGACTTAAGAGAGCTCCCAGGATAGGAAGAATTAGGTACATATACCATAAATGACAAACTAAGGCACTCTTTAAAATTCTCCATTTTCCAATAAATATAGTAAATGGTGGAAGTCCTCTCAATCTCAGTACTGTTATTCCAATTATTAAATCGTTTATTAAGAAACAAAAAAGTATTAAAAAAAAAAATCTCAAACAATAAATAAAAAAATAAGTCCATAAACTTCCAAAAACAGAACCAAAACAGGCTCATCCTGTGTGAGAAATTGAAGAGCTACCTAATATAGCACGGAAGGATGTTTGATTGATTCCAATTACTGAACCTACTACAGCCCTTAATCCTCCAAATATTAAAATAAAAACACAAAACCAATCAAAATTTTCAGAAAAATTTCTAATAAAAGCTAGTGGAGCAATTTTCTGTCACCCTAAAAGAACAAATATAGGTATTCAGTTTAGTCCAGATACAACACTTGGAACCCAGAAATGCATAGGAAAAATTCCCAACTTTATAAATAAACTAGTAATAAAAATAAAAAAAAAAGTTCAAAAAGTTGTAAACCCGACAAAAAGCAGAATTCCTCCAAGTATTAATAAAGCTCTAGCTAATGCTTGAATACAAAAATATTTTATTGCAGATTCTTTTCTTAAAGAAGAAAAAGATGAGTCCCTAAATAATAAAGGAATAGCACCCAAAAATCTAAGTTCAAGTCCAACTCAACAAATAACCCAGTTAGATGTAGAAATCCTTACTAATGGACCCAGAATCAATATAATCAAAAATAAAACATTTCCAGAAGACATAAGACAACAGAATTTAAAATTCTCTATTTATCAACATCAATGACACCCGTTCATCCGGCGGTTATCTATGTTTTATATAACAAAAATAAAATAAAAATTTAATTAATAATTTTTCCTATTTATGGGACATCCCTTTCACTTAGTAGAATATAGACCTTGACCTTTATTAAATTCATTTGCTGTTCTGTGTATACCGACAGGCTTAGTATATTATATTCGAACAGGTGATTTAACCTTAATAAGTCTAGGAGCCGTAATAGTTAGATTTATTTCTTATCTTTGATGACGAGACGTAGTTCGAGAATCAACTTTTCAAGGACATCATTCTTCATATGTTGTATCTGGACTAAAAGCAGGATTTATCTTATTTATTGTTTCAGAAGTCTGTTTTTTCTTTTCCTTCTTTTGAGCATATTTTCATAGAAGACTAGCTCCTACATTAGAAATTGGTTCTGTTTGACCACCAATTGGAATTAATACTCTTTCTCCATTTCAAGTTCCTTTACTAAACACTTCAGTTTTATTATTATCAGGTGTAAGAGTAACTTGAACCCACCATAGACTCGAAAAAGGAGATAAATCTAGAGCTTTGCAAGGGTTATTTTTAACTTTGACATTAGGATTTTATTTTCTGTGACTTCAATATGGTGAATACAGAGAAACAGCTTTTTCAATTGCTGATAGTGTTTATGGATCTACTTTTTTTATTGCAACTGGATTTCATGGAATACATGTAATAGTAGGGGCTTCCTTTCTGACCGTTTGTTTTGTTCGAATATTAACCTTACATTTTGATAAAGGACACCATTTAGGGTTCTTAGCAGCAGCTTGATACTGACATTTTGTAGATGTAGTTTGACTATTTTTATATGTTAGAATTTACTGATGAGGTTCTTTCTAGAATAGCTTAAATTTTAAAGCCCTGACTTTGTAACTCAGAGATAAGTCTAACCTTTTCTAGATTTTTATAAATAACTATAGTTTTAGAGAACTAATAAGTCAAAACTAATAAATAGTGAAGATTTTAAAATTAATATTAAAGGCAAAAAATGTGCCATTAATCCAACTATTCTGTATCTTTTTAAAGGTATCCCACTTAAAAAGTATGAAGAAAAAGCTCCATGATTTACTGAACTATATAAATACATATTGTATCTAGCCCCAAAAAAAACCATTAAACCTATACAAAAAACTAACCAAAAATTTCAATTCCATAATGTACCAATAATTATTATCTCTCCTATAAGATTTAAAGTAGGTGGACATGCTATATTAATACAGCAAAAAACAAATCAGAACATTCTTAGAACAGGATAAACTTGTAATATTCCTTTTATATAAGGAAGATTTCGAGTATTGCTTTTTTTGTAAGAAAAATATGCCAAACAAAATATAGCAGAAGAAGAAAATCCATGAGCAACCATTGTTACAATAGCCCTAGTTACACCTCAAAATGAATCTAAAAGTAATCCGGTTGCTACAATTCTTATATGTCCTACAGAAGAGTAAGCTACTAAAGACTTAACATCCACTTGCCGAAGACATATTAAAGTTGCCAAAAATCCTCCCCATATTCTTAAACATACAATTAAAGCCCTATATTTATCTAAACCCAAATTAAAACAATAAATTACCTGTATGATTCCATAACCACCTAACTTTAAAAGAATACCTGCCAAAATTATAGATCCTGCTAAAGGTGCCTCTACGTGTGCTTTAGGTAATCAAAGATGAGTCCCATATATTGGTAATTTTACCAAAAAAGCTAAATATAATACCAAACTTGCTAATCCATTAAATATAGGTCTAACTAAATGTAAAATAAAAGTTTCCCTTGTATTTATATTTGAACAATGTCAAAGAATAATAATTAAAAGAGGTAAAGATGCTCCTACTGTATATAATATTATATAAGTACCAGCCTGTAATCGTTCAGGTTGATACCCTCATCCAATAATTAAAACCAAAGTAGGAATTAATGATACCTCAAAGAAAATATAAAATATTAACAAATTACATCTAGAGAAAGCCAACACTAATACAAAAGATAAAGAAGTTAAACATAATATGTATCCTCAAGATCCTTTTTCTTCTGGAGTACATATTAGTGATAACAAACACAACAAACAAGATAGAAAAACCAAAATTCTAGAAAAGGTGGTATTATAAAAAATATTATTTAAAGTTGAAGAAAAATTTATATTCAATTGTATTAAACCTAAAAATGTTGCTAATGTTAAACTGAATAATGAAACTCTTCAATTTAATAAAAAAAAAGAAACAAAAATAACACAAATAATTTCAATCATAAATGAAGATGGAAAATATTTATTTCCCCAACTCAAGTTAGCAGCCTAAGTTTAAAATCCCCAAAAAATTTTGTTTTAATTTAGGTTTTGAAAACCTATAAAGAGAAATAAACTTTCTCAGCATTTACGTAAATTTTTTTAAAAACCGTGACAATGCTAATATTATTTTCTATTTTTGTCATTATATTATCTATTGTTTTAATTATTATTTATTATATAACTAACTATATTAGATCTTTAGATATAAGAGAAAAGCTTACAGCTTTTGAATGTGGATTTGATCCCTTAAGAAAAATACGATCCCCATTTTCTACTCGTTTCTTCTTATTAGTTGTATTATTCTTAATTTTTGATGTAGAAATCGCTTTATTGTTTCCTGTTCTAAGAATGTTCTACAGAAATATTTCATTTTTAGTTAGAATTAGTTTAACAATATTTTTATTTATTTTGCTTTTTGGAATATTTCATGAATGAAATGAAGGGGCTTTAGATTGATTTAGAAATTGAATAGGTAAGCTAAATTTTTAAGCTCTTGGGCTCATAACCCAATAATAGATTATATCTCCTAATCAAACTTTGTAATGATTAAAAGTTAGCTTAAGTTAAACTTAGCATGGTAATGTTGGTTTTAAAAAAAATTAAGTTAATCTATTTTTTATTAACCCAGCAAGAAGTATTAAACTATATTAGCAATAATAATTTAATTCAGCTTATAAAATTGGACTAATTAGGTGCCAGCAGTCGCGGTCATACCTATCAGTTAAGTTAACATTTTTAGGTAAGCTTAAAAGAGAAATTTTTATAATTAGGTGAAATTACTATAAAAAAATAATCTTATACTTAAATTTAAGCTTAAATTCTAATAATAAACTAGGATTAGATACCCTATTATATAGAACTAAAATCTAGTACCTAAGCATTAAGACTTTATAGTTAAAACTTAAATTACATGGCGGCAGTTAAAAATTTCAGGGGAACTTGCTAAATAAATGATAACCCCCAAAAAATTCTACTCTTATTATTAATATTAGAAGTTTGTATATCGCCGTCTTCAGTTCTCATTTTAGATGAGCCCAAAACCTTAAATATAAAAAAAGACAGGTTATGATGCAGCTAATATAAGAGTTATAAAGTGAGTTACAATATAAAGTAAATTTGGAATTTTTTTGAAAATAAAAAAATTAAAGTGGACTTGAAAGTAAACATCTTAAATAAAGACTAGTTGAATTAAAACTTTAACTGTGCACAAATCGCCCGTCGCTTTCGTTGAAAAATGAAATAAGTCGTAACATAGTAGATGTACTGGAAAGTGTATCTGTCTTAATGGTGAAATAATCACATCACTTTTTCAAGGTGAAATTGAACTTTAAATTCTTAAGATATTATCAACTAGAAAAAAATTAATATATTTAATTAATATATTTGAAAGCGAAAAATTTGCGCTAAGTTTCGGCCTTAGTTTTGGGGATTACACCCCTCAAATTAATGTTATCAGATTTATTTTCTTCTTTAGATTGCATACAAGCCGGTAAATTATCAGTACTAATATGAACATTACCAATTATAATAGCATCATTATTTTCTATTAGGTCATCGTGAAGTCAATCATATAAAAAAGTCTTTCTTACTATAATTTCAACTAATAGAGAAACCCGACAAAAAGCTCTTCTAGGATTTCCTTTAATATTATTCACTTTAATATCAATTTTACTTGCTATAAACTTTTTAGGACTAATTCCTTTTGTTTATGGGCCTACTAGAAACATCTGAATTTCTGCATCTTTAGCAGTAGTTTTTTGAAGTTTACTAATTTTTTCAGGATGAATAAAATTTCCAAAAGAATCTGCTGCTCACTTTGCTCCTGCAGGAGCACCAAGAGCATTTATTCCTTTTCTAGTAGTAATTGAAACTGTGAGAATTCTTATTCGACCTTTAACTTTAACTATTCGGATTATTGCTAATATTAGGGCAGGTCATATTATTATAGGTTTAATTGCAACTTCTTTTACAACTTGTACTTTATTAACCTTAGGTCCAATTATTTCAGTTCATATTGGTTATAATATATTTGAAGTATTTGTCTGTTCTGTTCAAGCATACGTATTTTCATTATTAATTAAACTCTATGGAGAAGAACACCCAAGATTTGTTTATTAATAATTTTTTAACTAATAAAGGATGAAGCTAATATTAGCATTTAACTGTTAATTAAAAGGTAGCATATATTCACAAATCTATGCCATCCTTAATATGCCTCAATTAAGACCTATACTTGGATTTTTTATATTTTTATTCATTTTATCATCATATTTTATCTTACTTTGTGGATTAAGGAAAAAACATCCATTTGTTGCTTTTACTAAAGTAAATAAGTCTACTAAAATTTCTCTTCCTTACTTTTAGTACCTTAATTATGAAATGGCAGATAAAATGCATAAGTTTTAAGCGCTTATCATGGCTTTAATAGCCTTTCATAAAAGAAAAATCTTTTTGGTGTAAAGCACGAAAGGTTTTGAGCCTTTAGGAGGGAAATCCCAAAAGATTCTCAACGTCTTCTATCTGGTAATAGAATTTATGCCTATAATATAAATTTTCTGAGTCCGAAGTTCAGATAATGAAGGTATTTGTTTAATCAAGATCATTTTGCTATATATCTAGACTTATTAGAGCTATTACCTTTAATCAAGATCATTTTGCTATATATCTAGACTTATTAGAGCTATTACCTTTAATCAAGATCATTTTGCTATATATCTAGACTTATTAGAGCTATTACCTTTAATCAAGATCATTTTGCTATATATCTAGACTTATTAGAGCTATTACCTTTAATCAAGATCATTTTGCTATATATCTAGACTTATTAGAGCTATTACCTTTAATCAAGATCATTTTGCTATATATCTAGACTTATTAGAGCTATTACCTTTAATCAAGATCATTTTGCTATATATCTAGACTTATTAGAGCTATTACCTTTAATCAAGATCATTTTGCTATATATCTAGACTTATTAGAGCTATTACCTTTATTATCTGAACTTCGGACTCAGAAAATTTATATTATAGGCATAAATTCTATTACCAGATAGAAGACGTTGAGAATCTTTTCTATAAGTTTGCAACTTATCGTTATTATTTAAACTACAACCTGAAATCTTATCAGGGTAAAAGTAATCATAGATTATCTAAGGAGTCACAAACCTAAATTTTAAAATTAAACTAACTTTTACATTCTTTAGTCTAAATAAACTAGTCTTTTTGCTTGGAAGGCAAATGTACATAATACTTACTAAAGAAAGTTAGAACTGTAAGTTACAGAAATCATCAAGACCTAATGCTTCAACAACAATAGGTATAAAAGAGTGATTGGCTCCACAAATTTCAGAACATTGACCATAGTAAACTCCAGGCTTCTCTACAAATATTCTTATTCTATTTAACCGACCAGGAACAGCATCTATTTTAATTCCTATAGAAGGAAGAGTTCAAGCGTGTAAAACATCGGCAGATGTTACAATTACTGTAGTTTCTATACCAAAAGGAACAACAGCTCGGTTATCAACCTCTAAAAGACGATAATCTCCTTCATTAAGATCATTCTCTGGAATTATATAGGAGTCAAACCTCCCATTATTTGACAATGGGACCTCATACCTTCAATATCATTGATGTCCTGTAGCTTTTAAAATTATTCCGTTATCTTTCCTTTGTTCATCTAACAAATATAAAAGTCGAAGTGAAGGTAATGCTAATCAGATTAGTAGTAAAGCAGGAACAATTGTTCAAACTGTTTCTAATCGTTGAGCCTCTAAAACAGTTCGTGAAGTAAATTTATTTATAATTAATTTTAATCCAAGAGAGCCACAAAACGTGAAAATTCCTAGAAGTAGAATTATTGCATGGTCATGAAATAAAAATATTTCTCTTTGTAATGGGGAACCAGCATCTATTAAATTTAGTTGTCCTCAAAATCTCATTAAACAAAAGAAAAATCTATAATTACAGCTTCAATGTAATGCTTTATATTTAAGCTATTTGTTTATTTGACTGCAATATTATTGTTGCATCTAAAGCTTGACAAGCTTACATTTTTTTTAAAACTAAGACAAAAAGCTAAAAATTTTTTTCAAACTGCAGGTATTCTAACTAGTAAAATGAAAAACAAAAAATACAAAATACTAATTGGAATGGCCAATGTTGCATAAGGTTCTTCAATTGGGCAAGCACCTAGTCAAGTTAAAATTATAAAAAATACTACTAAGTTTCAAAAAATAATTTGGTAAGGGGGTGTAAATGATCTAGGAACTAGTTTCCCATACGCAGCTCCTAAAGGCAAAAAATACAAAATTATTACTGAAGCTGCAAGAGCAATTACTCCTCCAAGTTTATTAGGAATAGAACGTAAAATAGCATAAGCAAAAAGAAAGTATCATTCTGGTTGAATATGGACTGGTGTTACTATTGCTCTTGCTGGGTTGAAATTTTCAGGATCCCCTAAAATTGTTGGAAAGAAAATTCCTAATATAATAAATATTATTAATAAAAGAATAAATCCAACAATGTCTTTTCAAGTAAAGTAAGGATGAAAAGGAATTTTTCTAACATGATGTATTTCACCTAAAGGATTAGTTGATCCCTTTTCGTGAAGAAATAGAATATGCAAAGCACTTAATCCAGAAATCAGGAAAGGTAAAATAAAATGTAATGAATAAAATCGATTTAATGTTGATTGGCCAACAGAGAAACCTCCTCATACTCATTCTACAATATATGTTCCCAAATACGGAATAGCGGAAACTAGATTAGTAATAACTGTGGCCCCTCAAAAAGACATTTGACCTCAAGGTAGAACATACCCTAAAAATGCAGTTCCTATCCTAACAATAAAGATAGTAACCCCAACTGTCCATGTATGAGGTTGAGAAATATATCTTTGATAATATAAGCCTCGGCCAATATGTAGATATAAAAAAACAAAAAATAATGAAGCTCCATTAGCGTGAAAATTTCGAAAAATTCACCCTCCTGGAACATCTCGTATAATGTGGATTACAGATGCGAAAGTATTAGTTATATCCGCTGTATAATGTATTGATAAAAATAGTCCTGTTAAAATCTGAAGGAATAAAAGTAACCCTAAAATTGATCCTCCATTTCACCAAATAGAAAATCTTATAGGTCTTGGTAAACTAAGAAATTGTTCAGCAGGATTTGCTTGACGTAATTTATGCATAAAACTTTATTGAATTAAAAGATGTAACAAGATCATTTCCTCGTAATCGTAAAATACTAACAAGTAAAGCCAAACCTAACGCAGCCTCACAAGCTGCAAAAGTTAAAAGAACTAAAAATACAGAATATCTATTTTTATAAACTAAACAAAAAGAAAATAAAAAAATTAATAAACTTAATATTAAAGCTTCTAAACTAATTAAAAGAATTAAAATATGTATATTTAATTTTGTAAAAGTAAAGAAAGAAGTAATTATTCCAATTCAAGATATTTTTATTAAGATCAACGAAACCAGAATATTCATTTTCGGCTTTGAAGGCCAACGGTTTAGATTTAATTTAACCTATGATTCCCGAAAGGGACACAAGTTGTCATATATAAATTTACAGTTTATTGCCTAAATTTTCGGCCACCAAAATTTTATTGAATTAATTTTAAAGATTAATACTTACAGAAATTAAACATAAAGCACACAGAGAGAAAGGTAAAAATGATTTTCAACATAGCATTATTAGTAAATCATAACGGAATCGTGGATATGCCCCACGAACTAATAAAAATATAATAGCAATTAATGTAATTTGTGCAGGAAATAAAAAAAAAGAAACATAATTTTGAGAAAAAAATCATACACTTGTTGTTATTGATATAAATAAAATTCTTGCATATTCCGCTAAAAATAACATGGCAAACAATCCTCCCCCAAATTCTACATTAAATCCAGAAACTAATTCAGATTCACCTTCTGCAAAATCAAATGGTGCCCGGTTAGTTTCTGCAACAGTTCTTGTAAATCAGACTATTACTATTGGAATTAATAATATTATAATTGGGAAATTAATTTTAATTGCTTCATCTCATGAAGTTGTAACTAATAAGAATGCTCTAAATAAAAGAAGTAAAAGTATACTAACTTCATAAGAAATTGTTTGAGCTGCTGCTCGTAAAGCACCTAAAAAAGCATACTTTGAATTAGATGCTCATCCGGCTAATATAGTTCCATATACATTTAATGAAGTAATACAAAAAAATAAAAGTAGCCCTCAAGAAATAAATTTGTTTCTGTAAGGTCTGGGATATAAATACCATAAAGTTAAACCTAGGACTAACCTTAAGCAAGGAGCGAACAAAAATATATATTGATTTCTTCCATATGGTATAATTTTTTCTTTTACAAATAATTTTACTGCATCAGCAATTGGTTGTAAAATTCCTCAAAGTCTAACTTTATTAGGACCTTTTCGTAATTGTACATAACCTAAAACTTTTCGTTCTAATAAGGTGAAAAATGCTACAGCCAGTAAGACACATAAACAGGTTAAAATTCTAATTACTAAATAAAGTACCATTAAGTAAAAAAAAAATTATAAAAGATGTTGAAATTAAAATTCGAGTATTTGGTCAATTACCACTTTTAGATAAATTGGATCCTATTCAATAGATTTTATTTTTAATTAAAAAGTAAGGCTCGATTCAACCTTGATCTAAAGTTTTAATTTTGGATATTATTACTCTAAACGATTTAGTTGAACCATAAATTAAAGGTGTTAAAAAAAATAAAGTAGATAAAGAATAAGTATTTTTTTTCAAATTATTTTCAATTAGTCCTATATAAACACCAGAAATTGTAACTAAATTAATAATTAGAGATTTAGATCTAGGTAAAAATCCAAATTCTAGATTTGAGATATCTAATCTTAAAATAAATTTTCCACCAGAAATTGCCCCAACAGCTAAAATTATTACAGGCAAAGAAGTATAAATTCCTGAATACCTAGAAAGAAGATAAGTTCCGGATTTGTCTCAAGAAACAGCTTTTAATGTCCGTGAAACATATTTAGCAGTTATAAATGTTGCAATTATTATAATAAATACACTAATAAAATTTGTTGATGTTATAAATATTTTTTCTAAAATTATATGTTTAGAATAAAAAGCACTTATAAAGGGAGCTCCAATTAAACATAATCTTCTAATGTTAAATATAACACATGTAAATGGTATTAAGACCCCTACACCACCTATTATTCGAATATCCTGAGATCCAAATGTTACCATTAAAATATGCCCAGCTGCTAAAAATAATAAAGCTTTAAATAAAGCATGGGTATACAAATGGAATAATCTTAAAGCTGGAAAATTTATTCCTAAACTAAAAACTATTACCCCTAATTGACTTAGGGTTGATAAAGCAATAATTTTTTTAATATCATTTTCAAAAGTTGCCGCTCAACCTCCTAATAGGCAAGTTACAGAACCACACAAAAGTAAAATGACACAAATTCTTTCCTGTAAAGGTAAGTTGTATCTTAATCGAATAATTAAAAAAATTCCAGCTGTCACCAATGTAGATGAATGTACTAAAGCCCTAACTGGAGTCGGAGCAGCCATAGCTGCTGGAAGTCAAGAACTAAATGGAAACTGAGCTCTTTTTGTTAAAGCTGCACAACATAGTATTAAAATAATTCTAGACCCATAAAATATAGAATTTCTTATTGATAAAAAGGTAAATTGACCTTCAATTAAAAAAAGAAATATTGTTAAAACAATAATTACATCTCCAAGACGATTAATTATTAGAGTTTGAAAACCAGCTATTTGAGATTCTTTACTCTCATAATAAATAATTAAGGCAAAAGAAGTAATTCCTAATCCATCTCAACCCAGAAGAAGAAAAAAAATTGATCCTGAAAAAATCAATAAATTTATTGAAATAACAAAAGATAAGAGAATTCAAATAAACCGTCCAGAAAATGGATCTTCTTCTATATATTTATAAGCAAACAGAAACACACTCCCAGAGATTAATGTAACAACCATTCTAAATCTAATTCTAATTTTATCGAAGATAAACATTATAGAAAAATTTAATCTAGACGAAGAAAATAAATCAATCTCCAAAATTATTGTTTTACCTAAACTCAAAAAACAATAAGTTAAACATAACATTAAAAATGAATACCTAAATAATAACAACCTAAATTTTAATCTTTTAACCCTTTTCATAATTTCTTACAGAAAAACAACCTGATTGAGAAATTCGAACAACCACTAATAATATTGCTAGTAAAAGAATTACTAAAAATAAAAATAGTGACAAACTCTCTTCATTTAAAAGACTCTCCCCTCTTACCCAGTTTCTAAAACCTAAAAATACTGAAGGTATTGGACTTTCCCTTTTTAACGAAATTAAACAAGAACCAAAAATAAGACATAATATACCAAGTCTATTAAATTTAAATGGGTAATTTCTTCTAACTAAACAAATATAAATAAATAATACTAACAAACCACCTACATAAACCAGAAATAATACATAAGAAAACCAGAATCTTGATAGTAAAGAAATAATTAATACCATTAATAATCTAATAAATACTACAGCTGCCACTATCCTAATTGGGTTTTTAAGTAATGGTAAACAAAAAATCATTGATGAACAAAACCAAAAAACAAATAACAATTCAAAAATAGTAAATTTTACTACCCTCTAACTCCCAAAGTTAGTATTCTTCTAAACTCTTTTTGAAATTAATTTTAAAATTGGCCTTAAGACAATCTATCTTCTTTTTAGTTGCAAACTAATTCTTCTTATAATAAAGTATAAAGCCGACTAATATTAAACTATATTATAAATTGATTCTAAATCAATTGCATTTTATCTGCCAAATCAATATACACAGATATGTGTTGAAAATTGGTCCTTTCGTACTAAAGTTTCAATTTAAAAAGATAGAATCTGACCTGGCTTGCGCCGGTCTGAACTCAGATCATGTAGGATATCTAGTTCGAACAGAACCTTCTTAAAAAGCGGCTAACCTTTCAATTTCCTAGTCCAACATCGAGGTCACAAACTTATACACTAAATTATGCTGTTATCCCTAAGGTAGTTTATTCAATTTTATAAAAATCGGTAAATAAATATATTAAGGAAGTTATAATACTGTTATTGTTCCTATGTTGCCCCAACTAAATTATCATAAAAAATTATTTTACTTTAAACTAAAACTCTAAGGGTCTTCTCGTCCTTTTTCTTTCTATAGGCTTTTTCACCTACACAGTAATTTCAATAAATTAATTTAGAGACAGCTAAACTCCGTGATCCCATTCATACCTGACTCCATTTAAAAGCCAATTAATTGCGCTACCTTAGCACGGTCAAAGTACCGCGGCCATTTATAATTATTAAATTTCTACACTGGGCAGGTTTAACTTTAGATTTATTTTCCTAAAGCTATGTTTTTGTTAAACAGACGAAGTTTTCTTTTTGCCGAGTTCCTTTATACTAATTATTAAATTTTACATCTTTTAATACTCAATCTATTTCATTTATACTTTGAGATTAAAAATAAATTATTACTTATTTATACATTATTAACTCTAGCCAAAAATGTTTAGGTAAATCTTATACTTAATTAAATTAAAATAGTAATTTATAAAATTTTTCTTTTATTTCAGTTGGATTAACATCAGAAAATTAATTTTGAACTAAAATATTATTTATATAAAACCTAATCGCTTTATATTTAATTTTTACAGCACTAAATGCTTTTCTAAGACTTCCAGGTATCTTAAGAATTGAGAGTTTTTCACTTCTAATTATTAATTTTCAAACCATATTTCAACATAGTTGTTAATCTTTTCAAAACAGTTATATAATAATTAGCTCTTCTTATTTCGGGAATTATAAAATTATATTAATATAGTATAACCATTATTCAAAAGGTACAATTTAATAAAATAAAAATTTCAACTATTTCCATCAAAGTAATTTATTAATAATATATTTGAAATTAACTTATTTTAAAACATAGATATAAAGGTACCTAATATTTGGATTTTTTCAATGTAACTGAAATGTAAAATTTTATACTTTACCTTTTAAATCTAAAAATTAAATCACAGTAACAGAAGATTCAGTATTCCTATGAAAATCTAATGGTAAAATTTCTTCTCATTCCCGTGAAATAGCTGGAGCTTTAGTAAATAAAACTCCTCGTTGTGCAACTAAAGCTTCCCATAGTATAAAGACAAATATTAGGACAGCAAAAATAGAAAATAGTGAACCAAATGAAGACACTTGATTTCACTTATAATAAGCGTCTGGGTAATCAGAGTATCGACGTGGCATTCCAGCTAGTCCTAAAAAATGTTGTGGGAAAAAAGTTAAATTTACAGCAAAAAATATAACTAAAAAATGAGCTTTAGCTCAACGTTCGTGTAAAGTCAAACCAGTTATTAATGGAAATCAATAAACAAATCCTCCAAAGATAGCAAAGACAGCTCCTATTGAGAGAACATAATGAAAATGGGCTACTACATAGTAGGTGTCATGAAGTACAATATCTAAAGAAGAATTTGACAATACAATTCCAGTTAATCCCCCCAGAGTAAATAAAAAAATAAATCCTAATACCCAATATATAGCGGCACTAAATGGGCCTCGACTTCCATACAAAGTTATTATTCAGCTAAATACTTTAATTCCTGTAGGAACAGCAATAATTATTGTAGCCGCAGTAAAATAAGCTCGTGTATCAACGTCTATACCAACAGTAAATATGTGATGAGCTCAAACAATAAATCCTAGAATCCCAATTGAAATTAAGGCATAAATTATTCCAAGTGTTCCAAATGCTGGTTTAGAAGTAAAATTTCTTAAAATATGAGAAATCATTCCAAATCCAGGAAGAATTAAAATATATACTTCAGGATGTCCAAAAAATCAAAATAAATGTTGATACAAAATTGGATCACCTCCACCAGCAGGATCAAAAAAGCTAGTATTGAAATTTCGATCTGTTAACAATATAGTAATTGCTCCTGCTAACACTGGAAGTGAAAGTAATAAAAGAAATGCAGTAACCAAAACTGACCAAACAAATAATCTTAAACGTTCTATAGTTATAGCAGGTGAACGTATATTAAAAATAGTAGTAATAAAATTAATGGCTCCCAAAAGAGAAGAAGCCCCTGCTAAATGAAGAGAAAAAATAACTAAATCAACAGATGTTCCTCCATGTCCTAAAGCCCCTGATAAGGGAGGATACACAGTTCATCCCGTTCCTGCCCCACCCTCTATTAAAGTAGAACATAATAACAAAATAAATGATGGGGGTAAAAGTCAAAATCTTATATTATTTATACGAGGAAATCTTATATCAGGAGCCCCAATTAATAAAGGCACTATTCAATTTCCAAACCCTCCAATTATTAATGGTATTACCAAAAAGAAAATTATTACAAAAGCATGAGCAGTAACAATTACATTATAAAAATGGTCATCTCCCAAAAATGCACCTGCAGCACCTAGCTCAAACCGAATTAATAATCTTAAACCTGTCCCTAAAAGACCACATCATATTCCAAAAATAATATATAATGTTCCAATATCTTTATGATTAGTAGAAAAAAGTCAACGCAT